TAAATTATTTAATTAAAATTTATTAAATATGGTTTTATAAATTTTAATTAAATAATTTTATTTTAATATATGTATATAATAAATTAATGTGAATTTTTTTTTGCATATATATATATATATATTAATAATAGATATATTAAATTTTTAATTTATAAAAATTATATTAATTAATTAAAAAATTTATTTATTAATATATATATATAATATATTAATTTTTTTTTTAAATTAAAATATAATTTTTATAATATATTTTTATTTAAATGAATTATAAAATATTTATAATTAAAATTAATTTTTATAATAATATTACTAGAAAAAAAATAAGAGAAATAATAAAAATTTATTAATGTTTATTAAATATATAATATAAAAAAAAAAAAAAAAAAAATCTATGTAAAAAATAATGTAAATAGATAAATTTTTTATATTTTATATAATTTATTATAAATTTATTTTACATGTAAATTTTAGTATAAAATTTTAATTATTTTAATAATAATTAATTAAATTAACAGTAATTAAAATTAAAAATATTTAAGAAATTAAGATTTAGTAATATTTAAATTAATAACTAATTTTGTGCCAGCAGTTGCGGTTAAACAAAAGTTAAATTAAATTATTTCAGTATATAATAAATAAATAAAATAATGTTAAATTAAATATTAAATTATTAAGTGAAATTTTAATTTAATTAAAAATTATATAAAATTTATGATTTAATAAATTTTAATATAAACTAGGATTAGATACCCTATTATTAAAAATTTAATAAAAAATACTAAAATAGTAGATAAAATATTATTGAAACTTAAATAATATGGCGGTATTTTAGTTCATTTAGAGGAATCTGTCTAGTAATTGATAATCCACGAATAAATTTACTTAATTTATAATTTTGTATATCATTGTTAAAAAAATATTTTTAAATAAAAATAATATTTTAAAATTTAGAATAAAATTTAATTCAGATCAAGATACAGATTATAATTAAGCTTAAGATGGATTACAATAAATTTATTTAAATGGAAAGAATTTTGTAAAATTTGATTGAAGGTGGATTTAAATGTAATTTTAATTAATTTATTAAAATGATTAAAAATTGAAATATGTACATATTGCCCGTCACTTTCATTTAAAAATTGAAATAAGTCGTAACAAAGTAGAGGTACTGGAAAGTGTTTCTAGAATGAACAAATTAGAGCTTGTTAAGTATTTCATTTACATTGAAAAGAAATTAAAATAATTAATTAATTTGAGGGGAAAAATTAATAATGTATAAATAATAAAAAAATTTTTAATATTAGGGGGGAAGATATTGAAGTATTTTTTTAAGAAAAAATATATTATTTTATAGTAAATTAGTATTGAGAAAGAAATTTGAAATAAATGAAAATAAATTAATAAAAAAGTAATTTTAATTTAGTGTATCTTGTGTATCAGAGTTTATTAAAAAATATTTTTTATAAAAAAAAATCTCGAATTTAAAAGAGTTAATTAATTAAAAAAGTTAATGTAGAAAAATTATTTTTAATAATTAATTTGAAATGAAATGTTAATCGTTTTTAAATATATCTAGTTATTTTAGAAAAAAATTTAATTTAAAATTTAAAAAATTTTATTATTAATTATAATTAATAATAAAATATTTAAAATTAAATATATTAAGGGATAAGCTTTAATATAGAAATTTATAATAAAATAAAAATAATTATAAAAATTTTAAAATTTATATTGTTTAGAAATTATAATTTATTATAAAAAATTTTATAAATAAATAAAATTTAAAATAAAAAAATTTAATTTTATATAAAATAATAATTTTTAAAAAAAGAAAATTAAAAATAATGATAAAATTAGTATATTAATATTAAAAAAAAATTAATTTAATTATAATTAAGTTAAAGGAATTCGGCAAAAATTTATATTCACTTGTTTATCAAAAACATGTCTTTTAGAAAATAATTTAAAGTCTAATCTGCCCACTGATAATTATATTAAAGGGCTGCAGTATATTGACTGTACAAAGGTAGCATAATCAATAGTCTTTTAATTGAAGACTTGTATGAAAGATTTGATGAAATATAAACTGTCTCTAATTTAATAATAAAATTTAATTTTTTAGTTAAAAAGCTAAAATAAATTTAAAAGACGAGAAGACCCTATAGAGTTTCATATTATTATTATTTAAGATTATATTTATAATTAAAAATTAAAAATAATAATAATATTTTATTGGGGTGATAAAAAAATTAATATAACTTTTTTAAGTTAAATACATAAATAAGTGAATAATTGATCCATTAATTATGATTAAAAGAAAAAATTACCTTAGGGATAACAGCGTAATATTTTTTTTTAGTACAAATAAAAAAAAAAGTTTGCGACCTCGATGTTGGATTAAGATAAAATTTAAATGCAAAAGTTTAAAATTTTGATCTGTTCGATCATTAAAATCTTACATGATCTGAGTTCAAACCGGTGTGAGCCAGGTTGGTTTCTATCTTTAAATTAATAAAATATTTTAGTACGAAAGGATCAAATATTTTTAATAATTAAAATTTATTGAATATTATTAATAATTTAATTAACTATTTTGACAGAAAAATGTGATGATTTTAGAAGTCATAAATGTATAATTAAATTATATAAATAGTAAATGATAATACAAGATTTATATAATGTTTTTATTGGTATTTTAATTTTATTAATTGGAGTTTTAATTGGTGTTGCTTTTTTAACTTTATTAGAGCGAAAGGTTTTAGGTTATATTCAAATTCGTAAGGGACCTAATAAAATAGGTATAATAGGGATTTTACAGCCTTTTTGTGATGCAATTAAATTATTTTCTAAAGAACAAGCTTATTTAAATTATTCAAATTATTTTTCTTTTTATTTTTCTCCTATTTTAAGATTTATATTATCATTAATAATTTGAATAGTAATTCCTTATGTTTTTAATATGGTTAGTTTTTATTTAGGATTATTATTTTTTTATTGTTGTACAAGAATTGGGGTATATACTTTATTAATTGCTGGTTGATCTTCTAATAGAAATTATTCTTTATTAGGGGGTTTACGAGCAGTAGCTCAAACTATTTCATATGAAGTGAGATTATCTTTAATTTTAATATCTAGAATTATTTTAATTATAGATTTTAATATAATTAAATTTAGAGAATATCAATATATAATTTGATTGTTATTATTAATAATACCTTTAAGATTATGTTTTTTATCTTCATTAATAGCAGAAACAAATCGAACACCTTTTGATTTTGCTGAGGGAGAAAGAGAATTAGTTTCAGGATTTAATATTGAGTATAGAAGAGGAGGGTTTGCTTTAATTTTTTTAGCTGAATATTCAAGAATTTTATTTATAAGATTATTATTTGTTATTATTTATATAGGAGGTTATGATTTAAATTTAATATTTTATTTAAAATTAGTATTTTTATCATTTTTTTTTATTTGAGTTCGAGGTACATTACCTCGTTATCGTTATGATAAATTAATATATTTATGTTGAAAAAGATATTTACCTTTATCTTTAAATTATTTATTATTTTTTATAGGGGTAAAAATAATTTTAATATATAAAATAAATTTGGTATAAATTAATAGAATAATTATTCTTTCTTAAGTTTTCAAAACAAATGCTTATACAAGCTCATTAATTAAAATTATAAATTAAAAATTAATTTATCTCAAAATTTATTTAAAATTGGGTTAATAATAAAATAAGAAAAATAAATTAATGTTAAAATTTGACCTGTGATAATATAAGGGGCTTCTACTGATCGAGCTCCAATTCAAGTTAATAAAATAATTGTAGTAATTAGAGATCAAAATAAAATTTGATTTAAAGGATAAAATTGAATACCTTGAATTTTTTTGTTAAAAGTAAATGGTAAAATAATTAAAATTAAAATAGATATTACTAAAGCAATTACACCTCCTAATTTATTTGGAATAGATCGAAGAATAGCATAAGCAAATAAAAAATATCATTCGGGTTGAATATGAATAGGAGTAACTAAAGGATTTGCTGGAATAAAATTATCAGGATCTCCTAATAAATAAGGATTAATTAGAGAAAGGAAAGTTAAAATTGCAATTAAGACAATAAATCCAATTAAATCCTTAAATGTAAAAAAAGGATGAAATGGAATTTTATCTAAATTACTATTAATTCCTAAAGGATTATTAGATCCTGTTTGATGGAGAAATAAAAGATGAATTATAGTTATTATAAGAATAATAAATGGAAATAAAAAATGAAAAGTATAAAATCGGGTTAAAGTTGCATTATCAACAGCAAACCCACCTCAAATTCAATTTACAAGTATTGTTCCTAAATAAGGGATTGCTGATAAAAGATTAGTAATTACTGTTGCTCCTCAAAAAGATATTTGTCCTCAAGGTAAAACATATCCTATAAAAGCTGTAGCTATTAATAAAAATAAAATAATTACTCCAATTATTCAAGTAAATTTTAAATTAAAAGATTCATAATAAATTCCTCGACCAATATGAAAATAAATACAAATAAAAAAAAAAGATGCTCCATTAGCATGTAAAGTTCGAATTAATCAACCATAATTAACATTTCGACAAATATAATTTACTCTGAAAAAAGCTAAATCAATATTAGCTGTATAATATATTGTTAAGAATAATCCTGTTAAAATTTGAATTATTAAACATAAAGCTAATAAAGATCCAAAATTTCATCAAGATGAAATATTAGAAGGTGTTGGGAGATCTACTAATGATCCATTAATGATTTTAATTACTGGGTGTGTTTTACGAATAGATTTATATATATTTATCATTAATTATTAAATGATCGTAAAGGACCAAAAAAAATATTTGTAATTTTTACATTTGCAATTAAAGTAATAAATAAATAAATAATTAATATTATTATTATTAAATAATTTTGTTTATTATATAACTTAGATAAATTAAAATTATATTCATTATTAAAAAATAAATTTGAATTAAATAAATTAATTATTTCATCATTAAAAGAAAAGTTTATTCAAATTAAATTATTTTTATATGAAATTCTAATAATTATAATAAATATAATATAAAAAATTGAAATTTTACTAATAAAATGAATTTTAAATAATTCATTTGAGGCTACTCTTGAGACATAAATAAATAAAACTAATAAACCTCCTAAAAAAACTAAAAAAAGAATATATGAAAATCAATAAGTATTAATTAATATTCCTGAAATTAAACAAGTTAATAAAGTTTGAATTAAAATTAATAATCCTATTGCTAAAGGATGATTAATAAAATATAGAAAAATTGAAATTGAAATTAATAAAAGGGAAAAGAATATTTTTAAAATATCAAAGAATAGTTTATAAAAATAATAATTTTGGAGATTATAGATAAAGAAAATCTTTTTCTTTGAAGTTTTTAAAGAATATTCTTATTTTTGATTTACAAGACCAAAGTTTTTTATTAAACTATAAAAACTTATTTAAGACTAATGTTAAATATAAGATTAATTATTATTATTATATTTATATTTGGGAATATAATTTTTGTTTCTAAACATAAACATTTATTGATTGTTTTAATAAGTTTAGAATTTATAGTATTAAGAATTTTTTTTTTAATATTATTATATCTTATAATAATTAATTATAATTTATATATATTAATAGTATTTTTAGTTTTTTCAGTTTGTGAGGGGGCTTTAGGATTATCTATTTTAGTTTCTATAATTCGAACTCATGGTAATGATTATTTTCAAAGTTTTAATTTAATTTAATGATAAAATTTTTATTTATAATAATTTTTATAATTCCTTTATGTTTTAAAAAAAATATATTTTGATTGGTTCAAATATTAATAATATTTATAATATTTATATTTATAAATTCTACTATTAATATTATAAATTTTTGTAATTTAAGATATATATTAGGTTATGATATAATTTCTTATGGTTTAATTTTATTAAGAATTTGAATTAGAAGTTTAATAATTATAGCAAGAGAAAGATTATATAAAAATAATTTTTATTCGCAATTATTTTTAATTAATATTATTTTTTTAATGATGATATTATATTTAACTTTTAGAGTAATAAATTTATTTTTATTTTATTTATTTTTTGAAAGAAGATTAATTCCAACGTTAATATTAATTATTGGTTGAGGATATCAACCAGAACGAATTCAAGCTGGTATATATTTATTATTTTATACTTTATTTGCTTCTTTACCTTTATTAATAGGAATTTTTTATGTTTATAAAAATATAAATTATATAATAATTTATTTTTTAAAATTTTATGATTATAATTTACTAATATTATATTTATGTTTAATTATAGCTTTTTTAGTAAAAATACCAATATATTTTGTTCATTTATGATTACCAAAAGCTCATGTTGAAGCTCCTATTTCTGGTTCGATAATTTTAGCTGCAATTATATTAAAATTAGGAGGTTATGGACTTTTACGAATTATAATTATTTTACAAAAAATTAATTTAAAGATAAGATTTATTTGAGTAGTAATTAGATTAATTGGTGGTTTTTATATTAGATTAAAATGTTTTTGTCAAATTGATATAAAATCTTTAATTGCTTATTCATCTGTTGCTCATATAAGAGTAGTTATTGGAGGTATTATAACTATAAATTATTGAGGATATATAGGTTCTTATATTTTAATAATTGGTCATGGTTTATGTTCATCAGGAATATTTTGTTTATCAAATATAAATTATGAACGATTAAATAGACGAAGATTGTTTATTAATAAGGGGATAATAAATTTTATACCTTCAATAAGATTATGGTGATTTTTATTAATATCTTCAAATATAGCTGCCCCACCTTCTTTAAATTTAATAGGGGAAATTAGTTTAATTAATAGATTAGTTAGTTGATCTTGATTAAGAATAATTATATTAATATTTATTTCATTTTTTAGAGCTGGTTATAGATTATATTTATATTCTTATACTCAACATGGTAAATATAATATAGGAATTTATAGATTTTATACGGGAACTTCTCGAGAATATTTAATATTAATATTACATTGATTACCTTTAAATATTATAGTAATAAAAATTGATTATAGAATAATTTGATTTTACTTAAATAATTTAAATAAAATAATGATTTGTGGAGTCAAAAATATGAGAAATTCATTTTAGGTCATTAATAAATTTAATATTTGTTTCATTAGATTTTTTTTTTTATTTTTTTTTATATTAATTAATTTTTTTATAATAATTTATTTTATTATAAATAATATGGTTATTTTTTTAGAATGGGAAATTATTTCTTTTAATTCAGTTAATATTTTATTTTCTATTTTATTAGATTGAATATCTTTATTATTTATAATATTTGTATCTTTAATTTCTTCTTCAGTAATTTTTTATAGAAAAAGATATATAAGTTCAGAATTAAATTTAAATCGATTTGTTATTTTAGTTTTATTATTTGTATTTTCAATAATTTTATTGATTATTAGTCCAAATATAATTAGAATTTTTTTAGGTTGAGATGGTTTAGGATTGGTTTCTTATTGTTTAGTAATTTATTATCAAAATATCAAATCTTATAATGCAGGTATATTAACTGCTTTATCTAATCGGATTGGGGATGTAATAATTTTAATATTAATTTCTTGAATATTAAATTATGGAAGATGAAATTATATTTTTTATTTAAATTTTATAAGAAATGATTTATCAATAAAAATTATTAGAATATTAGTAATTATTGCAGCTATAACTAAAAGAGCTCAAATTCCTTTTAGATCTTGATTACCTGCAGCAATAGCTGCTCCTACTCCAGTTTCTGCTTTAGTACATTCTTCGACTTTAGTAACTGCAGGAGTTTATTTATTAATTCGTTTTAATAATGTTTTAGTTGAGATATTTTTTTTAAAGTTTTTATTATTATTTTCAGGATTAACTATAATAATAGCTGGGATTTGTGCTAATTATGAATTTGATTTAAAAAAAATTATTGCTTTATCAACTTTAAGACAATTAGGTTTAATAATAAGAATTTTAAGAATAGGATTTTATGATTTAGCTTTTTTTCATTTATTAACTCATGCTATATTTAAAGCTTTATTATTTATATGTGCTGGTGTAATTATTCATATAATAAATAATAATCAAGATATTCGTATAATAGGGGGAATTAGTTTTTATGTTCCTTTAACTTCTTTATGTATAAATATTTCAAATTTAGCTTTATGTGGAATTCCTTTTTTAGCTGGATTTTATTCTAAAGATATGATTTTAGAAATAGTTAGTATAAGAAATTTAAATTTATTAATTTTTTATTTATATTATTTTTCTACTGGTTTAACAATATTTTATACTATTCGATTATTAATATATTTAATAGTTAATGATTATAATTTATTATCAATTTATAATTTATATGATGAAGATTATACTATATTAAAAAGTATGTTTATTTTATTATTTATAAGATTAATTTCTGGAAGATTTTTAAGTTGATTAATTTTTTATTATCCTTATATAATTTATTTACCAATTTCTTTAAAGATGATAGTAATTTATGTTAGACTTATTGGTATATTAATAGGTTGAATAATTAGAAATATAAATATTTATTCTTTAAATAAATTTTTATTATTTTATAATTTAAGAAGATTTTTAACTGTAATATGATTTTTACCTAATTTATCAACTTATGGTTTAAATTATTATTTTTTAAAATTTGGTCAAATTTTAGGTAAAAATATTGATATAGGATGAAGAGAAATTTATAGAGGTCAAGGAATATATAAGATTATTAAATTTTATTCTTTAGTAAATATGATTTATCAAATAAATAATTTTAAAATTTATTTATTTAGATTTATTTTATGAATAATAATTTTTATTATTTTAATTATAATTTATTTAAATAGCTTAAAAAGAGTATAATATTGAAGATATTAGGGTGATTATTTAAATCTTTAAATATTTATAAAAAAAAAATTTTTTTATTTTTACAATGAAAATGTAAAGTTTTTATTAAACTATATAAATAAGAAATATTAATGATTTTATTCACTATGAATTAAGTTAGCAGCTTAATTATTATATATTTCTAATTGGAATTATACATTCAATTTTATCATTAACAGTGATATACCTCTATTTTGGTTTCAATTAATAATATAAATAAGGAGTTATTAACTCTATCTTTTAAGTCGAAATTAAATGCAAATTGCTTCTTATTTTAAGATAAATTGAAAATTCAATATTATTTGAATGCAAATCAAATGTTTTAAATATAAACTATAATCCTAATTTGTTCAATTTAATATATTTTGGTTTCATTCATGATAAAGACCTACTAATAAAATAATAATAAAAAAAAAATTAATTTTAAATCAAGTAATAAAATTAACTCTAAGAAAAGTTGGAATTATAGGGAAAATTAATGCAATTTCTACGTCAAAAATTAAAAAAATAACTGTAATTAAGAAAAAATGTAATGAAAATGGAATTCGAGATAATGATTTAGGGTCAAATCCACATTCAAATGGGGAACATTTTTCACGATCAAGAAAAGATTTTTTTGAAATAATAAATGAGATTATTATAAAAATATTGGAAAGAATAATTGTAATTAATGATATTATTATTATTAAATTAATTATTTATATTAATAATAAATTAAACTTTTTGATTGGAAGTCAAATATACTAAATATATTATATAAATAGTTAATTTCCTCATCAATAAATTGAAATATAAAGAAATAGTCATACTACATCTACAAAATGTCAATATCATGCAGCTGCTTCAAATCCAAAGTGATGAGAATTAGAGAAATGATTATTAATATGTCGAATTAAACAGGTTAATAAAAAAATAGTTCCGATAATAACATGAAGTCCATGGAATCCTGTTGCTATAAAAAATGTTGATCCATAAATTCTATCTGCAATAGTAAAAGGAGCTTCAATATATTCATAAGCTTGTAAAATAGTAAAGTAAATTCCTAATAAAACAGTAATTAATAAACTTTGTGAAGTTTGAGTGAAATTATTTTCTATTAATGCATGATGAGCTCAAGTTACTGTAATTCCTGATGTAATTAGAATAATAGTATTTAATAATGGAATTTGAAATGGATTAAATGGTACAATTCTTATAGGAGGTCATATAGATCCAATTTCAATATTAGGTGATAAACTTCTATGAAAAAATGCTCAAAAAAATGAAATAAAAAAAAAAACTTCTGAGATAATAAATAAAATTATTCCTCATCGAAGACCTTTAGTTACTAAAATTGTATGTTTACCTTGATATGTTCCTTCACGACAAATGTCTCGTCATCATTGATATATTGTTAATAAAACAATAATGTAACCTAAAATAAGTAAATTTATATTAAAATTATGGAATCATTTTACTAATCCTGTTACTAAAGTTATTACTCCAATAGCTCCAGTTAAAGGTCAAGGTCTATAATCAACTAAATGATATGGATGATTGTGATTTAGAGTCATTAATTAATTAACTTCACTAGAATAAAGAGTGCTTAAAATAGTAATTACATATGATTGAATAATAGCAACAGCGGATTCTAAAATTAATAAAAGAATTTGAATAAAAATTAAAATAATTAGTAAATAATTAGGTATATTAGTACCAGTATTACTTAATAAAGTTAATAATAAATGACCAGCAATTATATTAGCTGTTAATCGTACAGCTAAAGTACCAGGTCGAATAATATTACTAATTGTTTCAATTAATACTATAAAAGGTATTAAAATAGTTGGAGTTCCTTGGGGAATTATGTGAATAAATATATGTTGAGTGTTATTAATTCACCCATAAATTATAAACCTTAATCATAAAGTTAATGAAAGAGATAATGAAATATTTAAATGACTAGTACTTGTAAAAATATATGGAAATAATCCTAAAAAATTATTAAATAAAATAAAAAAAAATAATGAAATAAAAATAAAAGTTGATCCATTATAACTATTAGGTCCTAATAAAGTTTTAAATTCTTCATGTAATTTTGATGAAACAAAATTTCATAAAATAAAATGACGATTTGGAATTAATCAAAATGAATAAGGAATAAATAATAAACCAATAAAAGTTCTTATTCAATTAATAGATAAATTAAAAATATTAGTTGAAGGATCAAAAATTGAAAATAAATTATTTATCATTTTCAAGAAAAATTATTTTTTAATAATTTTTTATTATTATTAATATTATTATAATTAATATTTTTATAATTAAAAATGAAATAATTTATAATATTAAAAATAATAAAAATTGCAATAAAAAAAATTAAAGATAAAATTCAATTAATAGGTATTATTTGAGGAATAAAAGAATATTACTAAAGTAATAATTTAAATTTGACATATTTATGTTATAAATTAACTAATTCTTTCATTAGAAGTAATTGCTAATTTACTATAAAATGGTTTAAGAGACCAGTACTTGCTTTCAGTCATCTAATGATGAATAATTATTAATTCAATTAATAAAATTTTTAATTGAAATTCTTTCAATTACAATAGGTATAAAACTATGATTAGCTCCACAAATTTCTGAACATTGACCATAAAAAATTCCTGGTCGGTTAATAAAAAATCTTGTTTGATTTAATCGACCAGGATTAGCATCAACTTTTACTCTAAGAGAGGGGATTGTTCATGAGTGAATAACATCAGTAGCTGTAATTAAAATACGAATTTGGTTATTTATTGGTAAAACAATTCGATTATCAACATCTAATAAACGGAAATTAGATAAATTATCTGTTTCTTGAATTATATATGAATCAAATTCAATATTATTAAAATCTGAATATTCATAACTTCAATATCATTGATGTCCAATAGATTTTAGTGTAATTAAAGGATTATTAAGTTCATCTAAAAGATATAAAAGTCGTAAAGAAGGTAATGCAATAAAAATAAGAGTAATAGCTGGTAAAATAGTTCAAATTAATTCAATTATTTGTTCTTCTAAAAGAAATCGATTAATATATTTATTAAAAAATAAACTAATTATTAAATAAGATACTAAAATTGTAATTATAATTAAAATAATTAAAGTATGATCATGAAAAAAAATAATTTGTTCTATTAAAGGAGATGCTCTATTTTGATAATTAAGATTAGATCATGTTGCCATATTCTAAAAAAAGGATAATCCTTTATAAATGGGGTTTAAATCCATTACATATAATCTGCCATATTAGAAATTACTTAAAATAGGAAGTTCATTATATGAATGTTCAGCAGGAGGTAAATTTTGATATCATTCAATAGATGAGGATATATTTAATGAAAAAAGAATTAAACGTTGATTAATTATTGATTCTCAAACAATTAATACTATTATAATTATTGAAAATAAAGAAATATAGGAACCAAAAGATGAAATAATATTTCATGAAATAAAACTATCAGGATAATCTGAATAACGACGAGGTATACCAGCTAATCCTAAAAAATGTTGAGGAAAAAAAGTTAAATTAACTCCAATAAATATAGAAATAAATTGAATTTTTAATAAATAAGGATTTATAGTTAATCCAGTAAATAGAGGATATCAGTGAATAAATCCCCCAAAAATAGCAAATACTGCTCCTATAGATAAAACATAATGGAAATGAGCTACTACATAATAAGTATCATGAAGAGTAATATCAATTGAGGAATTAGCTAATACAACTCCTGTTAATCCTCCTACTGTAAATAAAAAAATAAATCCTAATCCTCATAATATAGAAGGACTATAATTAATTTGAGTACCATGAAGAGTAGCTAATCAACTAAAAATTTTAATACCAGTTGGTACAGCAATAATTATAGTAGCTGAAGTAAAATAAGCTCGAGTATCAATATCTATTCCAACTGTAAATATATGATGAGCTCAAACAATAAATCCTAAAAGTCCAATTGCTATTATAGCATAAATTATACCTAAGTATCCAAATGTTTCCTTTTTACCTCTTTCTTGTGAAATTATATGTGAAATTATACCAAATCCAGGTAAAATTAAAATATAAACTTCTGGATGACCAAAAAATCAAAATAAATGTTGGTAAAGAATAGGATCACCTCCACCAGCAGGATCAAAAAATGATGTATTTAAATTACGATCAGTTAAAAGTATAGTAATAGCTCCTGCTAATACAGGTAAAGATAATAATAAAAGAAGAGCTGTAATTCCTACAGATCAGACAAATAATGGTATTTGATCAAATGAAAGATTATTAACTCGTATATTAATAATAGTTGTAATAAAATTAATAGCTCCTAAAATTGATGAAATTCCTGCTAAATGTAATGAGAAAATAGCTAAATCAACAGATGAACCTCCGTGAGCAATATTAGATGAAAGTGGGGGATAAACTGTTCATCCTGTTCCTGCTCCATTTTCAACGATTCTTCTTGAAATTAAAAGAATTAATGATGGGGGGAGAAGTCAAAATCTTATATTATTTATACGTGGAAATGCTATATCTGGAGCTCCTAATATTAAAGGAACTAATCAATTTCCAAATCCTCCAATTATAATAGGCATAACTATAAAAAAAATTATAATAAAAGCATGGGCAGTTACAATAGTATTATAAATTTGATCATCACCAATTAATGAACCAGGATTTCCTAATTCAGTTCGAATTAATAAACTTAATGATGTACCTACTATTCCTGCTCAAATTCCAAAAATAAAATATAAAGTTCCAATATCCTTATGATTTGTTGAAAAAAGTCATTTTCGCGATAAAAATAAAATGGCTGAGTATGTAAGCGATAAATTGTAAATTTATTAACGAGAATTATCTCTTTTATTATTAATTAAGCTTTATATTCAAATAAATGATATAAAATTGCAAATTTTATGGTGTATTATATACTAAGGCTTAAAGAAATTTCTTTATATATAATTTTGAAGATTATTAGTTTATATTTAACTTAAAACCTTAAAAAAAAAAACTTCTAATAATTATACCTAATAAAGAAATAAAATTAAAAAAATAAATTAAAATTAAAGAATTATTTTTAATAAAAATTTTAAATCATTTTAATTTAAAAGAAAAAAATAATAAAGATGAATAAATAATACGAATATAAACAAATAATAAAATTAATCTTGATATAACAAAAATAAAAGAAATAATGAAGAAATTATTATTTAATAAATAATTAATAACAAGTCATTTAGGAAAAAATCCTAAAAAGGGAGGTAATCCCCCTAAAGAAAGAAAATTAATTATAATTGAAATTTTAATTAAAAAATTTATGTTAAAAAAAAATAATTGGCTAATAAAAAAAGTATTAATAATATAAAATAAAAAACACATAATAAATGTAAAAATTGAATAAAAAATAAAATAAATTAATCATAAATTTTCTCTAATAATTATTGATGAAATTATTCAACCTAAATTATTAATAGAAGAAAAAGCTATTAATTTTCGTAAAGAAGTTTGATTAAAACTTCCAATAGCTCCAATTAAAGTATTAAAAATTATAATAAAATATAAAAAATTTAAATTAAAATAATACGATAAAAGAATTATAGGGGTAATTTTTTGTCAAGTTATTAAAATAAAACAATTAAATCAAGATAAACCTTCTATAATATTAGGAAATCAAAAATGAAATGGAATTGAACCTATTTTTATAAGTAAAGAAGAATTAATAATAATAGAGAAAAAATTATTAAAAATAAAATTTTTTATTAAAAATAATCTTAATAAAATAGAAAATAAAAAATTAATTGAAGCGATTGATTGAGTAAGAAAATATTTTAATGATGCTTCAGAATTTAAAAGATTATTGGGGGTTGTAATAAGGGGGATAAATCTTAATAAATTAATTTCTAATCCAATTCAACATCCTAATCATGAATTGGCAGATACAGAAATTAATGTTCTAAAAAATAAAATAAATAAAAAAAATATTTTATTAGAATTAGTTATTAAAAGAATAAAAAATAAGAAATAAATTCTAAAATGAAATTTATTCATATTATAAAAATTATATTTTGGTGTAAGATGCACAGTAATTTTTGAAGTTACTAGATATAGTTTAATTCTATAAAATATAATAAAGGTAAAAAATTACATAATTTATCCTATCAGAATAATCCTTTTTATCAGGCACTTTATTTTATTAATTTTAAAAAAAAGGATTTCCTTTATATTTGAGGTATGAGCCCAAAAGCTTTATTTAGCTTATTTTTAA